CGAAGAAAAAAAACCTTTGTTTCTCTTTCTATTGCTATTAGGTTATAAACCGACCTAGGTAAATCCGCGAGCCTGATTCGATTATTCCTTCCTATTCTTAATTCTGAATAACCATCTGAATCCTGAATTGTCTTATGACTCATCAATCAGATGAATTTTATGAAAGAACTATTCAAGGAACAAGTGATCCGCTCTCCCGCTACCAGTTGTTCCTCAGATTTACTCCCGCTCCATCAACGAATCTTATTTATCGAAACATATATTGGATCTTGTTCGTGATATTCATAAACGATCAATACGTATTTCTATGGATTCTTCTAATTTCTATGTTTATTAAATGTATATTAAACTACTATAGTACCAGTACCACCAGTACCATATTTATATAATTTAATAGATATAATTTAATTTAATAGATATAATTTAATAGAATTTATTAGTATATTTATTTTATTTTATTATTTTTTTTTTTACTCTTTCATTTTTTGATTTCATTTTTGGTTTTTTTTTGTTATTGTATTGTCTTATTTATTTGTATTTTATTTGTTATATTTCCTTTTCCTTCAGATGAATCAAAATTCCAAAGTCTATTTTTTCGCGGGTCGAATCAAAAAAGCCACTTAAAATATTTCCTTAGTTACTTAACCTTTAGCCGTTAGAAAAAAAAAAGGAAATTTCCCTATCTTGTTTTTCCTGTCCCTAAATGAAATACAATATCAATATAGAATATTTAAGAAAAGGAGACTGTAAAGGAAGGTCTCTTTCTCGCATACGTTTTCCATCACCTTGTCGAAATCAAAATATCGGATGCATCATTATGTAAATATTTGGTACATGAAGCCACGATAGAGATATATATCTATATCCTCTCATAGAATAGATATCTATATCCTCTGTAGAATAGATATAAACAGCGGATCTTTTTCTGGAATAAAAGAAAGATAAGTTATTAAAAAAGAGATGGCTCTCGTGTTGTGACTCGAAATAAATGTTCCCCGCGGAGGAACGGAATACTAATTTATTCCGATGGAGCTTCCAGTAACAAGAAGATTTAATCGGGAATATCGACAAATTCTTGCGCAGTCCAAGGAAATGAAAGAAAAAAAGTCTGCTACTACAATTGAAATTTACTACAATTCCATCTCTATCGAATTTGAATATCAGAATAGCTGATAGAGTCATGATTCAATGGGTCAGGTCCACTTACTTTTTCTTTTGTTGATTTCTTCCCTTGAGGATGAATTTTATTGGAATAATGGAAAAGTGAGAATATTTGTTGATTCATAATTAGGATTGGGTAGATAGAATATCTGTGTCCCAGAACCAAAAATCTTGAATAATGAAACATGAGTAGGAATAGAACTTGTAGTGACATAGTCGTCCTCTCAATAAGCGGGATGCCCTATCATTATAATGAACAAATGTTCAACTTTATAATGATACTACTATACTATAACTTATAACATAACTCATTTTATTTATATTATTATATTATGAAATTATTAATATTAACTCATTATAATCATTATACTCATTATATTATAATAATAACTTATTATGTTATGCAGATGGTTACTTTTTCCAAATATTCATAATATTATATTCCTATTCTCTATTACAAAATGAAGATTCAAACTGGAGTTTTGTGGAAAAAGCCCCTTATCGGATTTGAACCGATGACTTACGCCTTACCATGGCGTTACTCTACCGCTGAGTTAAAAGGGCCCATTTGATTTAATTCCCGAGCGAGACACTGGCCACTATGAGTTTACTGCATGTACCTATGTATATAATATATGGAATTATGGAATATGGACATATAAATATGTATATGTCTCCATAGTGGCTCATTCAGAAACAATAATTTTTTTTTAGGAAGTCCGGGAGAAAACCTAATTGCTTTGCTTTTATTGACCCCCATCGGAACGAGATTCAATTGAATTCAATTGATTGATACAAAATTAGACTATAGATCCAAGATATTTTCTATTTCATCGAATCATATGATGAAGAGATTCAACCCATACCCGGAACCTAACTTTCATATAGAAATTCTATCGTTTCTTAATTTCCTGTCTTAGTTTGAGATTGAGATAAAGATAGGCACATCTCATTTTCACAATGCGTGAATCAATGAGTGAAAGTCGAAGAGCGGGGTTTCATCTTTTTTTGCCGGACAGATCGCTCCCTGAGGGGATCCTATACTTCATTAGAATTAGAACATTAACATTAAACATTACTTCATTAATTATTTAATTATTAATTATATATAATTTATATAATTATATATATAAATATAATAGAAATATAAATAAATATAATAGAAATATAATTATAGTAAATTATAGTATATATATATAAATATAATAGAAATATAATTATAGAGTATTTAATTATTAATTATATATAAATATAATAGAAATATAATTATAGAGAATGGTTCATGAACCTTGAGTGAAGAATAAAAAAAAATTATAGGAATCGCGAAAGGTGAAAAGCTTCCTCGAATTTAGTCACACCATTACATTATATTGACAATTCCAAAAAACTGTTCATACTATGAGCATAGTATGATGGCGATCGGGCAGGTATGCCCCCATCGTCTAGTGGTTCAGGACACCTCTCTTTCAAGGAGGAGGCGGGGATTCGACTTCCCCTGGGGGTAGGGTACTACGAAAGGAAGTTGCTCATGAATTATCAATAAGTCTAGAATTGATTCTTCCGGGGTCGATGCCCGAGTGGTTAATGGGGACGGACTGTAAATTCGTTGGCAATATGTCTACGCTGGTTCAAATCCAGCTCGGCCCAATAATTCGCCGATCCATCATGAGAGGATATCCAACTTGTCCTCTAGAAATGTCTGATATGGAGGAATAAAGAAAAGAATCTTTTTTTTTTTTTTTAATAGCTATTATCAATTGATTTGACAATAGGATTACTAGCAATCTGTGTTGTTCTCACTTATCACTAAAGTCTATATTCATGTAGATATTAATGTATCACGCGTTCTCTGTTACAAGACGACGATTCTAGATAGAATTGAACTAGTTTGAATGAAATCATTAAAAATATGTATGTTGTACACCTTATTTATCTGGGATTGTAGTTCAATCGGTCAGAGCACCGCCCTGTCAAGGCGGAAGCTGCGGGTTCGAGCCCCGTCAGTCCCGACCTAGAATCTGATGAATCCATCAATTCACCTCTCTATTTTCTGTGAAGGGGGACGCGGAGCAGGATCTAATTCCCAGTGCTGGGTCCTTATTTCTTTTTTCCTTCCGTTGTCGTTTTGCATTTCTAATCGAACAAATATACATATGGTAATTTCAAAAAATTCAATTAGTATCGATTGACGGGGGAGAGGCGTATGTAGATTGGTACAATTGTTGGTAGCACCATATTCAAGATTCCAAGAGATACCGTACTTGCCCGGGTTTTTCGCTTGCTCTTGATCCATGGAATAGAAGAAAATACCCATATGTTTTCCTGGGGCAATACAAAGATTGGGATTCATTTATTGTACGATATATTAACCTTAACATAGTTATGTTATCCCGGCAGAATACTTTTAAGATTAAAGGTATCCCCCCCTTGTAGCTCCGAGTTTGTATAACCCCAATTCTTAATAGGAAACAATTTCTTTATCTATCTCATTCAAATTGCACGCGGAATTTTGGATATTAGATATGTGTTCCAGTACCAATCCAAGGAAAGAGGATATTAATAAAAGAAAGATCAAATCAAACAAGGATCTACCACTCTTGGCTTAATGAGGGAATGAATAATCTTTTTTTTCTTCCTATTTAATTGAAAGGTTCTATCGAAGAAAGAACAAACTCCAAAATAGTCAATTTGTCAAAAAATATTAGATCTTTTATACAGGGACCCATCTTTATCAAACCTCTCTGTCTTCTAAGGAAATTAGATCATAAAAAACTTAGTTTCAAACTTCATTAAAATTCCTTCTTTTTTCCATTTCACTTCTACTATTTCTACTATATTGATTGGGTTTGTGACCAATCAAACAAAGTGTAAGATGGGTCAGATGATACCTCATTATATTATTCTATAAAGATATGATTCTATTAAAGAAGACGGGAGGGTGTAGAAAAGAAACAAAGAATGAAAATTTCAACAGGATTCTTGATTGGATCAGGAATTCCATTTTTTTTTATTCCGTATGTATAATGTATAAAAGATCTTCCTATGTTATACTATTTAAATTGAATTCTCGATGATAAGTCGATTTGATAGCTCAGATATTGTTATTCATAATATTGATTCGGTTTAATATCATCGGGGTGAATTGCATCCCGTGGTATTTACAGGAGAAAAATTGAGAATCTCTATGGGATTAGATCCCGAGTTATTGTGAAGTAAAAAAAAACGATAAAATTTGAAATTATGGAAGTAAATATTCTCGCATTTATTGCTACTGCATTGTTCATTCTAATTCCTACTGCTTTTTTACTTATCATTTATGTAAAAACGATCAGTCAAAATGATTAATTTGAATCAAGTTTGACTTCTTAGTTCTTATCAATTGATGGAATAAATGAAAGGAGATTCAAATCCCACGTCTTAAATGATCTGAGCGGACTAGAATCAACAGTATATGAAATCTGATAGTATGGTAGAAAGAAATATATGAACCTTTCTACCACACTATCTATTATTCTATAAAGTTAGAAAGTCGGACTGTATAAGGATATAGGCTTAATAAGGAATAAGGATCCACTTATAAATACTAATAATATGTATTGTATATTCATCCAGGTCTATTATTATATTATTATAATTATTATATTATTATAATAATATTATAATTATTATATAATTTATAATTCAAAATGAAATTATTATTTATTATATAATATATAAATATATAAAATAAATATATAAATCACATACGCATAATGTACATAACATATAAATAGCACCCCAATTCGAATTCTTTGCTACATCCATCCTTTTGATTTGTCGTGATTCCGATCAATTCGAGATAATTGAATGTCCACTTTGATTTGACTCTTCTGTGTTATATGTTTTACAGTTCTAATTACTAGGTTTCTTCTTATTTTATTCCCAATAGGGGTCCCGGGGGCTGTCGAAACAATCAAATCAATGGAAGAAGATATGGTCTGGACATATATAATTAGAATATAGAAAAGAAACTCAGTAATCCTTTTTTATCAGTCCGACAAAGAAAATGAGCCATTAACAATTAACAGATGAGCCAAGGACTTCTATGGGAAATTATTCAGATTTGTAAAAGATAGTGGTGGATTCCAGTAGAATTTTGAAATGGAAGATTTTTTTTTGAAAAACGCTTTGCAGAACGATCTATGAAACTATTGATACAGTTTGATTACTCAACTCAATTAAATTAGTAATGACTCTAGAGTCCACTTCTTCCCCATACTACGAGTGAAAGGGAAAATGTAAAGACTACCATTAAAGCAGCCCAAGCAAGACTTACTATATCCATGTGAATTATGTCCCCTATCTCTATAAATATGAAGAATTTCTTCCATTATTGATCACTAATAATAACGGAATCAATGGCGCAGAGTCAAAAAGGGATTCTGACCGAAGGAAGGCTATTGATGAACCAATCCAATAAATCCACCCATAACAAGTTCCTAATATGATTTCTGGTAAAATTGGGAAACATTAAGTCCAAGCAAGACGCGCAGTTACTCTCTTGGAATTATTAAAGGAATGTTAGTAATGGAACATGTAGGAATAGTAAGCCTTGTTGTTTTTTGTTGCCCTCCTTAAGTATAAGACAAACCAATATGCAATCAAGATAGATCACAATCTATTACATATTTCTATCTTCCCCGTTGCTCTAATCCTTATTGTCTCCCGATTGTTTCACAGAGACAATCGGGAGACCACCTATTACATTATATTCTTGCCTGGGGGTTACCAAAAATAAAAGTTGAAAAAAAAAAAAATTATTTGAATTTTATTCTATGAATCTATGAAAAGCCAATTTTCCCCCAATCCAATAGTGAGTGAAGGTCTGAGCATTCAGAGACTCTCGTGAGTCTATATACAAAGTATCTTCCACCCTTTACATTACACTACTATATTGAATTGATTGTATATTGTATTGTTTGATTCCCAATTTGACTATCTAACGGTCAGTAGACACTACACTAGTACTGGAAGTCGTGATAGCCCTTACTATCCTTCTATACTAGAAACTAGAATCTTCCCTTGAATCCTAGTCGCAAGGATTAACAGTCTTTTATAGAACCTCCATATTCTTAAAATCAAGCAAGTATTGGTAGTTCTAATCCCTTTCCTCTGCTTTTGCTGGGCAAGAATTTGGCGATTTATGTTCTATCAACAGAGATATTTCGAGTTTTTTTTTTTTGATCAGGCGGCACCCGGATTTGAACTGGGGAAAAAGGATTTGCAGTCCCCCGCCTTACCACTCGGCCATGCCGCCAAAACAAAAAATGCTTTTCAATTACAATAATTACAATATTACAATACAATTATAACAACAATTATGTGTATATGTAAACCCCAGAACATAAATTGTTACGCAGATATACCTAATCCGGTATCTTATTTATATATGATATATGATATGTCTCAATTACGGGAATTGCCGTGCTTCAACTTTTCATTGAATATATTGAATATCAAATAGAAATTAGGATATAACATGGCTCGTGTTGCCCCAAGTAGAACTTGGATAGGTGATCTGCGAATAGCTAGATAGCTATATCCGCATGTTCTTAATTCTTAATAAATACAATCCCTCTTGCACACTTCAATTGTATTCCACGAAGTCAACTAACAAATGGGTCACAAAGTCTCTCTTCTATGCGAATCATTTCTGCCTTTATCACATTCATAGAGAACAGATCAAAAATCTTGAGTCCCTTTACTTTTTTTTTTTGTTTTTTGTATCCAATCGGGTCGTAATATCATAATAATAGGTAGAAGGAGCACTTTTTATATTCTATACAATACAAGAAAGACTCCCTAAGATAAGTCTAAGCGGAAGAATTTTGTTTCCGGGAATACAAGTCATTTCCATTTGTATCTGTTGCAAATTCGAATTTGATTGAGTATAAAATTCTCTTTATTTCTCCGCTCATATGTATTTCATACATTACATATATGATATGGAGTTGGGTAAAATTTCATGTGATTCAGTAAACAGAATATACATTCCATCATTGCTAGATAAATCCACATCATTGCTAGATCGCTCCATAAGGTTCGATGAAGAATGAGCCAATGAATGGGATTTTTTTGATAAATGGGAAACTAAAGTAAAGATGCTTCGAGATGCAAATGAGGGAATGTCTACAATACCCGGGTTTAGTCAGATACAATTTGAGGGATTTTGTAGGTTCATTGATCAGGGCTTGATGGAAGAACTTTATAAGTTTCCAAAAATTGAAGATACAGATCAAGAAATTGAATTTCAATTATTTGTGGAAACATATCAATTGGTAGAACCCTTAATAAAAGAAA